TCGAGAGACATGTCAGATCCGGGGCATTCCACCCAATTCAATTGAATGGAATGACAGTTTCTGATTCGGAATCTGTACAATAAGAATTTTGATCAAATCACACATCGCAGTATACTAGACCTTCTAATTCTTTAAGAGGTTTATCTAAAAGATTTGCGATATAACCAGGAAGACGTTTCAAATACCACACATGAGTTACTGGACATGCCAGTTTTATATAACCCATTTGGTATCTACGTATCCGAGAATCAACAAATTCTACCCCACATTGTTCACAAAATTTTTGGTTGTCTTTTTTATCTACGATTACTCGATAATTTCCACAAGCACAAATCCCACTTTTTATAGGCCCAAAAATTCTTTCACAAAATAATCCATCTTTTTCAGGCTTATTGGTTTTGTAATGAAAAGTATAGGGTTTTGTTACCTCTCCAACTATTTCTCCATTCGGTAGGATTTTTTCTGCCCAAGCACTTATTTGTTGGGGCGAAACTGATCCAATTCGGAGTTGTTGATGTTTATACTGATCAATCATAGAAGAAAAATTCTTATTCAGTCCAATTAAGCTTCGTTCCTATGAACCCGGAAGTTCTTTTCAGATACAAGGAAATGAGTCAGTTCCAGAGCCAAAGATCGTAGTTCTCGAACGAGCAATCGAAAGGATTCTGGAGCATCCGCGGGTTTGGGTATTGTTCCTCCAACGATCGTAGTCCCGAGTACTTCTTGGCGAGCTTTAATATGATCAGATTTATAAGTAAGCATCTCTTGCAAAATATGAGCAACACCAAATCCTTCGAGGGCCCAAACCTCCATTTCGCCCACCCGTTGTCCTCCTTGCTTGGCCCTCCCTCTAAGGGGTTGTTGCGTAACAAGTGCATAATGTCCACAGGAACGTCCGTGTATTTTATCATCAACTTGATGAATTAATTTCAAGATATAAGGCTTTCCCATTATAACAGGCTGTTCAAAAAGATTCCCCGTTCTTCCATCAAATATTCGGCTTTTTCCCGGATATTCGGGCTCAAATATCCACGGATTCGATGTTTGTTTAGCGGCTTCATATAATTCAGAAAACACTAGTTTTCGCGAAGCCTCTTGTTCATATCTCTCATCAAAGGGTGCTATTCGATAATGTCTATCTAGCGTACCCCCCGCTAATCCGAGTGAACATTCAAATATCTGTCCCACATTCATTCGTGAAGGTACCCCTAATGGATTGAAGACGATATCAACGGGTCTTCCATCTTGCAAATAAGGCATATCTTGTCTAGACAAAATTTTGGAAACGATACCTTTATTTCCATGTCTCCCGGCCACTTTATCACCTACTTTAATTTCACGTCTCTGTAAAATATATATACGAATCGTTTCTGGATTATAACTAGAACCCCTCTTTTTTTGGATCCATCTCACATCAATAACTCGACCCCTACCGCCTATAGGTAGTTTTAGACACGTTTCCTTTGAGGTGGATACCTGAATGCCGAGGATAGCTCGTAATAATCTATCTTCTGGGGCATACGAGGATTCTTTCGCCATTTGAGGCGTTAATTTACCCACTAAAATATCGCCTGTTTCTACCCAAGATCCCAGGATCACAATTCCATTTTTGTCTAAATTTCGGAGTAAATGGCCTTCTAGGTGTGGAATTTCATTCGTGATTCTTTCAGGACCATGGCTTGTCACATGAGTCTGAATTTCAAATTTCCGTATGTGAAAAGAAGTATAAATATCTTCATAGACCAGACGTTCACTAATTAGTACAGCATCTTCAGAATTGTAACCCTCCCACGGCATATAAGCTACTAATACGTTTTTTCCCAAAGCGAGCTCCCCGCCAACTGTAGCAGCACCGTCCGCTAAAATTTGTCCTCTTTTAATGCATTTACCTCGCTGAACCAGGGGTTTTTGATGCATGCAAGTATTTTTGTTCGAACGTTGATATATAATTAATGGAATGCTTAGAGTATCTCCATTTCCAAATAAAAGGATCTTGTCAATATCGGTATAAATAATCCTTCCCTCGTGTTCGGCTATAGCGGGAACCCCAGAATCTAAGGCCACTTGGCGTTCCAATCCAGTTCCAACAATGCACTTTTCGGACCGAGAAAGCGGAACTGCTTGGCGTTGCATATTAGAACTCATTAAAGCTCTATTCGCATCATTATGCTCAATAAAAGGAATGAGGGAAGCTCCAATAGAAAAGTATTGGAAGGGAAAAATACTTCGAAGATGAACCTGTTCCCATGCAATAGTAAGAAATTCTTGACGGTATCGGGCGGGAACAATCTGTTCCTCTTGAATACCTCGATTCAGTGCCAAAGAATTTCCCGTCGCTACCATATAGTATTCATCTCTACTTGGTGATAAATAAAGCATGCGTATTCTTTTTGATCTTTCAGAGATTTCATAAAATGGACTTTCTATAGACCCCCAACGACCAATCCTCGCATGAATCGCTAGGGATCCAATAAGTCCAACGTTGATTCCTTCAGACGTATCAATTGGACAAATGCGTCCATAGTGACTAGCGTGGATATCTCGTATTCGAAAACTAGCAGTTCGTCCCGTCAATCCTCCTGGGCCCAAATAACTCAATTTTCTTCCATGAACGATTTGGGTCAATGGATTAGTTCCATCCAAAACTTGAGATAATGGATGTAATCCAAAAAAAGATTCATAAGTGGTTGTTAATGGGGTTGAGGTCACCAAATTCTGAGGAGTAGGTATCAATTTCTGTCTAATTGATCCACATATTGTTCCTCTAACCATATTTTCTAAACGAACTAAGGCCAATCCAAATTGATCTTGTAAGAGATCTGCTACTGAACGAATACGTTTATTTTTCAAATGATTGATATCGTCCAGTGTACCCATCCCAAATCTCATTCCAATTAAATGATCCACAGCTGTCAATATATCTCGTGGTAACAAAAATGTATTGTTCTGGGGTATATCAAGATTTAGTCTTCGGTTCATATTTCGTCGACCAATCTTTCCTAATTCACATCTTTGTTGAAAAAATTTTTTTTGTAATTCCTTACATAAAGATTCAGAAAATACTGGATCTTCACCTACACAAGCAAATTGTCGATAAAACTCCAAAATGGCATTTTCTTTGGACCCTACTTTTTGTTTCTCCCTATCATTCAGGAAAGACAAGAAAATCTCAGGGTAGCAAACATTCCCTAGAATTTCGCTTAAATTCGAACCCATAGCTGATGATAGAACTAGAATAGATATTTTCTGTTTTCTACTCACACGAGCCCATATCCTTGCTTTTCTATCAATTTCTAATTCTAATCTACCCCCCCAATCTGATATTATTGTACCGGTATAGACCGAAATTCCGTTAGGGTCCAATTCTGACCGATAATAGATACCGGGACTTTGCAATATTTGATTAATTACAATTCTGTATATTCCATTTACAATAGAAGTTCCCAGGGAATTCATTAGAGGAATGGTTCCGATAAAAATAGTTTGTTTTTGGATATCCATACTGCTTTTCCAGATTAATCCCGCGGATATATAAAATTCCGAGGAATATGTAAGTGATTCGTATACGGCATCCTTTTCTTTTATCAAGGGTTCTACCAATTGATATGTTTCCACAAATAATTGAAATTCAATTTCTTGATCTGTATCTTCCATTTTTGGAAATTTAAAAAGTTCTTCTGTTAAGCCCCGATCAATGAATCGACAAAACCCTTCAAATTGTATATGATTCAATCCGGGCAGTGTAAACATTCCCTCATTTTCACCCCGAAGCATTTTCAATTTCCCCATTTATTATATAGAAAATATCTTCGAAAATATTTCATGATTTGCTTTTATTCGTCATCGAATAGCATGAGTCGATTTAGCAAAAATGTAATTTCTGTTCTTTTTACTGAATCACATGAAATTTTACCCAACTGGGTTTATGAAATACCTATTATGAAAAAGAAGGGATAAATAAATAGAACTTTCTACTCAAATTTGAATTTGCAACAAAACAAATAGATAGAATCGAAACTTGAATATAAACGGAAACGAATTGAAAAATTTCACCTAGACTTCGGGGTTTTTACGGAATATCAAAACATAAAATGGATTCAGTTTCTACCATTATTATGATATTCGAATTTGATTGGATACAAAAAAATAGAAGTACGCGAATTTCTTGAAAATTCCCTAAATTCCTATAGTATAGGTATTATATACGGATAAGATACTTGATTAGATAATATCTTTGTAGTAACAATGAAAATTTATGTTCTAGGGTTTACATAGACGGATACTGACAGTTGCTGTTATAATTGAAATGGAGAGGGTTTTTTTTGAAAAAAAAAAGCAATATTGATTAATTATGTATCAATTTGGATTTTCTGATCTCATAAAGAAAAACCAGTTTCGATTCAAGAATCGTTCAGGAATTACAGTAATTTTTCATACTTAACGGTTATGATTTGTCTCGTCTTTTTTTTTTTGTGATCGAGGGTGTACGTTTGTTTTTTCAATAGAAAAGGGTAGGTATTCGCATATATTTTTTTGTAGCGTTTTGGCAACATGGCCGAGCGGTAAGGCGGGGGGCTGAAAATCCCTTTTCCCTAGTTCAAATCCGGGTGTCGCCTGATCGACAAGAGAATTGAAATAGTATATTCCGATAGAACTGAAATTTTTATTTCCAGCAGAAACAAGCGCGGGAAAGGACTCTTGGGACTTGTTTGATGCTAAATTCTAAGCATCAGAAGGTTTGTTCTTCAAAATGCTGGGAATCTTTTCGTCTCAGATTCAAGCAAGAAAAGATTCTAGTAGTGATGAAAACAAATCGATAAATCTTCAAATGATAGTCTTTTCGCGCCACTACTATTACAGTATCCATCCATATACTGACTGAGTCTTGAATTAGGTTAGATAGTAATAAATCGGATAGGTAATCGAATTCTATTTTTCGTTGGTTGGGGAAGGGGAGGAGACTTTGTATACAAACTCATGTAGAGTATAGGAGCGCTTCCGCATTTATTCAAATATTAGTTAGATTGGTTAGATTGAATAACGAATTGGCTTTTTTTATTCTATTTCCATTAGAAAAAAAGAATAAAAAAGAAATTCTTTATACTTTTTACTTAATGAAATGGGGAGTAAAATAAAACGATGTCTCCGGATATTTTGTTTATGCTTATTAATGTTTTCCGATTCTACTAGAAATCGGATTAAAAACTTGTTAGATGCTCTAATTATTTGATTTATTGGATTGTTTCGTCAATGGTGTTATTAGCCCAGAACCCCCTTTTTTGACTCTGTCCCATCGATTTTCTACTATTATTACTATTCATTAATGATTATTACTATTCATTAATGGTATTAATGAATAGTAATTGAATATATTTTTAGCGAATTATATAAATAAATAAAACAAGAAAAATAAGCGAACAATAATGAAATAATTCATTCATATTGATAGAGATAGGAGACAAAATGTACATGGATATGGTAAGTCTTGCTTGGTCTGCTTTAATGGTCGTTTTTACATTTTCCATTTCCCTCGTAGTTTGGGGAAGAAGCGGACTCTAGGGATACTACTAATTGAGTTAAGGGATCACAACCTGTATCAATTGTTTTATAATCCCGATTCTGCAATTTTTTTTTTTTCACTATTGAATCTCAGTTCAGTATTTAATTAATACTAATAAATACTAATTAATTAAATTGAAATCTATATGCATTTCGGAATTCTAGTGTATTCTAGTGGGTGGTGTAATGCATTCTACAGATAAGATAGAACTAGAATGGAAAATATTCTTTCAATCAAACAAAAGTTTGAATTATTCCCGCGTTCATATTTTGAAAGTCAAGACAATACAAATAATAGTAAAAGATAAAAAAAAGTTCTCTTATAAATAGTAGGCGGATACGCAATTTATATTTATGGAGGAAACAAAATAGACGCAGAAATTGTCTAATGCGATACTACACATAATAAGATATTGCTGTTGCTCCGGACGAATACCATATTACGTATTGTTTTATTTGATTATTTGTATTTTAGGTTAGAAATTGGATTTTCATTTTATTGAACTTATTTCATATGCTAGTTCAAACGTAAAAACTCGGTTGATTTTTACTTTTCCAAAATACGAAAAAGTTTATCATAAGACTCCCACGGATTGTCTGTCAACTATTTAATTTAATCAATTACTTCTTCAGAATGCTAAATGCTAAAAAGATTACTTTTTTTAATATGATATCCGGAAAATAATAAGAAATATCAAAATTCGAATCGGAAGAATAAGAGTTGCTTTTTGATTCTTTCGGGTTGATTGGTTCAAATAAAAATCAAATGGATGAAATAAATTGGGATGATATGTTATGTACATTAAAGATATGTAGTTGAAAATAGATATATATTGTCGATTGGTCTATATTCAACCTCTATTTTGATAAAGTAAGCCTTTATACACTACAATAATAGATAGATAATAACAGATAGTATGGTAGAAAGAACATAGATTTGATTTCTTTCTACCATACTATCCGGATTTCATAGAATTCTACTAATTCTAGTTGGATCATTTCATTTAATACTAAAGCCCAAAATGGAAATCTTTTTTTCAACCATGGCATTGATAAAAATGAAGAAGTCATGTTTAAGTAAAATTACTCACTTTGACTTACCGTTTTTACGTAAATTATAAGTAAAAAGGCAGTAGGAACTAGAATAAATAGTGCAGTAGCAATAAATGCGAGAATATTTACTTCCATAATCTCTATGTTCTCTTTCTCTTTAATTTCCAATAAAGAATTCGGGATTTAATCCCATAGAGATGATAAATCTTTCGTCGGTAAATTCAATGGTATAAATTACGTCTCGATGATATCAAATCGTATCGATATCATGAATAACAATATCTGAGCTATCGAATCGATTCATCGTCAAGAATTAAATAGTATAACATAGTAATATCTTTTATCCATACCAAATTTAAAAATGTTATTTCTGATGCAATCAAAAAAAAATCCCCCTTTTCTTTTTCTTTATTTTTGAATAGTTTTTTTCTTTCTTGATCTTCACTTTTATCTTTTTTAAACTTAAATTTAAACTTATAAAAAAAGAAATAAAAAGAAAAATACACATTAGGAATGATATTTTTTTGTTATTTTGATTCCCTCTCACACACGAAATGAATTGATGTCTTTTTTATTGGATTTCTTTGTATACGTCGGGACTGACGGGGCTCGAACCCGCAGCTTCCGCCTTGACAGGGCGGTGCTCTGACCAATTGAACTACAATCCCCAGGAAAGGCATACAGCATATACATATTCTTACGATTTCATTCAAACCCCTTCTTTTTCGATTTGGATTCCGTTGTGCTGTAACTGACAGAGGCGGGCTTATTTGTTATATATATATATTGATAAATAGATAGATATGCACTATAGCGAGATCGACATGGATTGCGAGTAATCCATTCGTTATTGACAAATTGATTCAAAAATGAATCAATGAAAATAAA